AAATCTAAGTGGAATAAGCAAAGTGGATTCCTTGTTGGTTAGTCGAGTTCCAATGAAAACCACACAATTGGAGGAAATGTCCGAATTTGCTATTTAGAAAATCAATAAACTAAGGTTTTGTCGTTCTAGATATCGGATTCAACGGAAACAATTACAGCAGTAGGGGGGGAAATCAAAAAACAAGTCGAGCAAAATTATACAAAGTTATATACAAGTTGCTACCCCCCCTTAGTCTTTCTTTAATTGAATTTCGTTTGATTAGACGGAAGTTACTTAAAAACTTCCGCTTTCTTTAAAAGATTCTGAACAGTTCCTGTGGGTTGAGCACCTTTTTCAAGGAAATATAGAATAAGAGGAACGTTTAAATAAGTTTGATTCTTCATTGGATCATAAAACCCCACTTTTCTAAGATCTTTTCCTTCTCTTCGGGATCGAACATCAATTGCAACGATTCGATAGACGGCTCATTGGGATAGATGTAGATGACCAACACCCCCCCTAGAACCGTATAGGAAGTTTTCTCCTCGTACGGCTCGAGAAAAATGATTTGCTTCGAAGTTTTGTCTATGTATGCAATTCTAATAAATTAAATGACAAATGGGCCTAGAAAATCAATTAGACTCTGATTTCAATCTTTTTTCCTTCCTGAAAATGAAAAAGAAACCGTTCGTACTCATAACTCAAGTTGGATAACTCTCAAATAGCTCAAAGGAAAAATCTTTAGTCACTTTCATTTATTGAGTGGTCTTTAACCCCTTTTGTTTTGTTTGTCTTTTGTCTCGTTTCAAATTCTATTTGGATTCTTTAGTCTGATCCAATTAGTGAGACTATCGAGACAATTAAAAAGGTCTTTCCTTGTTCTTAGATCCTTTATCCTTATTTTAAATCATTGGGTTTAGACATTACTTCGGTGCTTCTTAATCCTTTCAAAGTGGCAGCAACATACCCCTTTTTTGATTTCTTTCTATCAAAGAATCCTACGGACAGTTGATTCACGTGTGATACACTTTGAATCGAAAAAGTTTACTAAATTCTAACAAGTCTTGCTTTTGAATTGGAAACTTGCTCGAATTGGATCCTTTCGATTTCTATATATGGAAGATACGTTTACGAAGTTGTTCCGATTAATTGGCATTAACCCTAGATCCTTGCCCCCGAGAAATGAATTAATCCTTTCTACTCGAGCTTCATTGTGGACTATTTACAACCCAACAAAAAATCGAGTGTAACAGAACAAACAATGTCGAGCCAAGAGCACTCTCATCCTTAGATAAATCGAAAATGGTGGATGGAAAAATCCACAACGGATCGTGTCCTTCAAGTCGCACGTTGCTTTCTACCACATCGTTTCAAACGAAGTTTTAACATAATATTCCTCTAATTTGGAACCGGTATGGAATTGATTCAATTATGGAATCATGAATAGTCATTGGTTTAGTTGTACATAGACATCGTAATCTAGGCTTTTTCTTCTATATATGATAATATGATATGAAACGATTTTTCTGAAAAAGTCTTAGCAAGACAGCATCTTTCACATACATAAATAATATATAGATAATAGCAAGAAATCGAAATATATAAACGAATAACTTTTTTAATCTGCATCTTCAAGTGACTCAACAGGATAGATTAAACGATTTCCTACTTTTTGAGTACCAAATAAAGATTCCACTTACAAGCAATCATTAAAAATATTTAATAAAAATAGTTCTAATTGAAATGGAAAAAGTTTCCTATTTAGACATCATTATTTAATTTGAAGAAAATTGGACAATAAGCATGACGTTTGATCTTCATAGGAAGATAAGTCTTTCTTTTTGAATTGACTCATCACTTTTAAATAGATAAAAGAAAAGAAAAACGAAATCCAATTTTTTTTCATGAGATGGATAAAAAAATGATCTAAGTTAAGATTTGAATCTTTATTCTTTTCGTCTGATTACGAAAATCAAAAAAATAAGGAGGGTTTTTCGTATCTATCAGATAGACTGAAGAGTTGTCACTGTTATAGATATTCTATAATATAGAATTTAACTAATTTAAGGTATCAAAAATCTTTTTCACAAAAACCGAAAAATTATTGTCATTGAAATAGAACGATACATACCATATAAGCGAAATATTTCCTCATTTTATATATTTTAGATGATATATATTTATAGATTTTGTTTAACATGGGATTAAATAATATTTCACAATAATCGACTCTTATCATAAAGTGAATAAAAGGGTGATAGGGGAAATCATCCCTGCCTCAATTGTTCTGTAGATTTCCAATTTTTAGTTAGAACCAAACACGAAATACCTAAATAAAATGAGATTCAAAGAAAATATATCGGCTCCATAACATATTTCTATATGATATGTAACTTGATCATTTGTTAATGAGATTCGAACAGACACAGATATTAAAATGAATACGGATTTACTCCTATCCACTGACCTACTTCTTTCTATAGTCATAATGGAGCATAAAAAAATGGATATGTACTGGGACGGAAGGATTCGAACCTCCGAATGGCGGGACCAAAACCCGTTGCCTTACCACTTGGCCACGCCCCATTTCAATTTCTAATCTACACTAAGAAACAATAATATTGGTATTGGTTGTTTGTCAACTCCAGTCCAAATATCTATATATCTATAGAATAGATTGGTACTAGGATTTTGATACATATAGATATAGAATTCAACTTAATTTATTGATCATTACATAGAATTCAATTAAGATATTGTATGAAAGTATGATTTCTTCTATTCTCCTTTGAGAATTGGAGGATTTTTGATTGGGTGGGTTCAAAGAAAAAGAAGGATTTTTTGTCTACCTTACTTACTTTCTTCCTTGTTCCTTATATCAAAAACTCAATCAAAATGCAATTATCTCCAAGAACAAAATGTCTGTTATGCTTAATATCGTTAGTTTGATCTGTATTAATTCTGCCCTTTATTCGAGTAGTTTTTTCTTCGGCAAATTGCCTGAAGCGTATGCTTTTTTGAATCCAATCGTAGATGTTATGCCAGTCATACCTGTGCTTTTTTTTCTCTTAGCTTTTGTTTGGCAAGCTGCTGTAAGTTTTCGATGAGATCCTTAATAATAATATCTTAGAAAATGCATGATTTCTTCGAGAAAAATTCTAACAATTGAGAAAATCAGATAAGTTTTAGAGTATGAATCCTAGATTAGCACACTGAAATTCTTGGATAGTCGCCATAAATCCGGCTTACCCCCATTTCCTCATTTTTGACCCCCTTTCCAGTGAAAGACCCTAACCCCATTAGGGTCTCCCACAATATCGAATTTGGATATGAAAGAAGTTTTTGATAATGAAAAACAAATGAATTTGTGACAATTCATGAAAAAAAACCTGATTTCGTGGTGTCAAAATAGGATATGTGGTAAAAAAATGGAAGATCTATTCTCTTTTTTTTTCCAAAAAATCATCTTGGAGATTGTGTAATGCTTACTCTGAAACTCTTCGTTTATACCGTAGTGATATTTTTTGTTTCTCTCTTTATCTTTGGATTCCTATCTAATGATCCGGGGCGTAATCCTGGACGTGAAGAATAAAATCCAAAGGGTTTTTCTTGGGAAATTTTCCAATTTTCTTAGGATTTTATCTATTCCACACGCTTAACTAAGATTTTCAAAATTGAAAAATAAAATAAAGCAAGTCATTAACGGAAACGGAAAGAGAGGGATTCGAACCCTCGGTACAAATAACTCGTACAACGGATTAGCAATCCGACGCTTTAGTCCACTCAGCCATCTCTCCCAATTGCAAAAGATAATTACTACATTACACATAATGTAAGGAGTCTTTCTCTCTCTTTTTTCTCTATTCTAAACTAAAAGAGGGGCTCGAGCCCGCCACTAATCGAACAAAATCAACACAAGGAAGACCTCCTTGTGTTGATTTTGTTCGAAAGGCCCTTGTTATTCTGATGGCCTGGCCTGGTCAGTACCTAGCCGGGCCTTTTTTTTTGTTCTAACGAATTATAGATAAATAATGATTTATCTGATATCTGATTTGAAAACACAAACATTTTTTTTATTATATTATTATATTTATATTCAATTGAATATTTTATATTCAAGCAACAACAAAAAGAATAAAAACTGTTTCCATTTTTTTCTTGTTATATTTTATTTCATTTTCCGAACTAAAAAAGAAACTATAGATTCTGGACAATGCATTTTTCTGTTATGATTGTAGTGTTTTTTTCGATCCGTATCTATCTTCTTTCAGCAAAAAAGAAAACTTTAGTTATTTAATTTCAATTATTAGTTATTTAATTTCAATTAAATGAAGCCTCTTTTCCGAATCTCATTAAATTTTTATCTACCCACGAAAAAGTTCAACACTCCAAGTTTGATGATTCTTTGATGATCCTATCTTGATCATGCTCAATTATCTTGTTCGACAAAAGCTCCATTTGTATACAATAATCATATTGTAGCGGGTATAGTTTAGTGGTAAAAGTGTGATTCGTTCTATTAGCCCTTTAATAGTTAAAGGGTCTTTCGGTTTTATTCATATTCCGATCAAAAACTTTATTTCTTAAAAGGATTTAATCCTTTACCTATCAATGATAAAGTCGAGAAAAAAATACACATTCTCGTGATTTGTATCCATGAGTCACTTATAAATTGAAAAGTTGGATTATGAAATTGCGAAACATAATTTTTGAATTGGATCAAGACTTCCAATTGAATAAGTATGAGTAAAGGATCCATGGCTGAAGATAAAAAGTCAATTTCCAATCGTAACTAAATCTTCCATTTTTTTTTGGTGTCTAAAGAAAGAAATTGAAGCAAAATAGCTATTCAACGATGTCTTTGGTTTACTAGAGACATCGCCATATTGTTTTAGCTCGGTGGAAACAAAATCCTTTTCCTTAGGATCCTCTCAAATAGAAATAGAGAACGAAGTAACTAGAAAGATTGTTAGAATCACCTTCTTCTAGAAGGATCATCTAGAAAGCAATTCATTTTGTTT